CTCGCGTAGTTCTTCGGAATTTCGAATAGTCTTCAAGATCCTCTGTTTTCGATTATCTAATAAATCACTTAATGAAAGTAGATTATCTTTCCATTCATTTCAAAACTTCCACGATCCCTTCCCGAACCAAACATGAATCTTTCGATTCATTTGGCTCTCACGCTCAATTTCTTCAATTAATTATGGGAATTCCCATATTCTTTTTTAATGTAATGAGCCTATCCTCTCCTCTCTATTCATATTCGAAAATATCGAAACCGATCAATAATACAAGAACATAATATTCGGAGGACTCTTCTGACCAAACAAATAATTGTCAGCAAGGTTGTTTCTTTTTTTTTGTTCAAATCCAAAGAATTCTTCTTACTTTATACATAGGTCATCGATTCAGCATTGGATAAAAAAGATAAAAAAGGGGATGAAATACCCATTTTGACAATTTTTTCCACTCAAATAACGGGTTCAAATCATTTTATCGACATGAGTGTTTTATATCGAAAAAAAAATTCCAACTATTTGTTTTGAACCCATTTCTGTATTAATTTATTAACTAACATAGTAGTAGAAAGAATACCATGCTGCATCTGAACTTCAAACGGTTTAGCTTTAACCCTGTTAATGGTTTACATTATTGGTTGATAGAGAATCAAAGTAGATTTACCAATGAATCGCGAAATGCTATGGTTCTTAAATATTTTTTTTTTCAGAAGAAATTCGCGGAATCATGCATCTTTTTTTCCTAGTTGTAACGAAAAAAATGCAGTTGGTTGGATCCAGCCTATTCTTGAAATAAACAACTCGCACACACTCCCTTTCCAAAAAAAATCAAAACACCAAGCACTACGCTTAGATTTATTGGATTTGTTGCTAAAATATCGGTATTAAACCCGAAACTCCCGGCGGATGGCCAATAACCCAAGGAAAGGAAAGAATCGGTTACATTTTTCATATGATATCCTCTTTCTTATAGTTATAGATAGACTAATTATTTCTATTATTTTTGTATTATTTTTATTATAAATTTCCCTATTTCTAAATACTAACATAGAATATACTAAATAGAGTCAAATATATATTGATTTAGAAATGGATTTTTTTTTTTTTTAATTGGAAATTTCCAATAAGAATGATACTTATTAGGTACCAGATCTTATGTCAGGTCAGTTGGGAAATATCTCGTTTGTTGCAACTGCAATACTTCCTAAAAAAAAAAGTTCTTCCATTGGACTAAGAAAGTAAAAGGAAGAAAGCTAGTTGGAGTACGATTCGTCATCCTCAAATCAGATCTTTCAGCGGATTGTTGTCCCTAAGTAATTTAATTGTAGGAGTTAAATCTTAATAGAATTCGAAAAAACAAGAGCAGTAAATCCAAGAAAAAAAATATTATTTTTGGATTAAACAAAAGGATTCGCAAATAAAAGAGCTAATGCTACAACCAGTCCATAAATTGTTAAAGCTTCCATAAAAGCCAGACTAAGTAATAAAGTACCTCGTATTTTTCCCTCCGCCTCTGGTTGCCTCGCGATCCCTTCTACAGCCTGTCCCGCAGCAGTACCTTGACCAACTCCAGGTCCAATAGAAGCAAGCCCGACGGCCAACCCAGCAGCAATAACGGAAGCGGCAGAAATCAGTGGATTCATGTTAAGTTCCTCGCACCAAAACAAAAAAAATAAAGAAATAGTTAATGATACAATCAACCAATGAATTAGGACTTAATTATTCCATCGCTAAGATTTCTCTAGTTAAATTAACTAGAACCTCGAATTGAAATAAAAATATTATTGAATCCGTAGAACTACTTCGATATCTCTTTTTTAGTTCCTATCCACGTAGTTTTTGTGAATCTGTACGACTTTTGTTCTTTTTTTAAATTTCTTTCTTTTTTCGAACCATTCTTTGTTCTTTATTCGTGATTAAAATAAATTCAATTCACAATTACAGACGAAACGGAAGGCCTTCCGTTGGAATCGCTATCTAAATTCACAATAGTAGGACAAATTAGATATATCTTTAGTTCATATATACCTAGTTAATATCTAATATTACATATACATGCCTTTCCCCCATACTGTAAACCAAATATTGGATCTTAGATTCAATGGGATTTTAAGAATAATTCTTCGAAATATCGCCAAGAGTTGTCTTATAGCGATTAGATTCCATACACCTAGTTAGATCCCCCCTTCCGCCGCTAACCAATCTTTTTTTTAATCGCACGTCGTAAACAGATACAATAAAAATTATTAATCAGATTATGACTCTTAATATTTTATATTATAAAATATATTGGAATTGAATAAACAAAACACTCTAAAGAGAATATTCATTGGAGGGGGTATAAATAGTCCAATTTTAGGAAAAAGATCTTTTAGATCTCTTTCCTTTTTTACTATATACTATAGATCGTATAGACTTTTATTTATACCTTATTTATCTTCCCTAAATGGATTACCTTGAGTCGCGCATAGGTTGCGTCAGGCTAAGCTAAAAAAAGACTATG